GCTAACGTAGCTTAAATTTAAAGCATAACCCTGAAGACGTTAAGATGGGCCCTAAAAAGCCCCGTAAGCACAAAGGTTTGGTCCTGACTTTACTATCGACTGTAGCTACACTTACACATGCAAGTATCCGCACCCCTGTGAAAATGCCCCTCAGTTCTCCGCCCGAGAACAAGGAGCCGGTATCAGGCTCAATACACCCAGCCCACAACGCCTTGCTCAGCCACACCCCCAAGGGAACTCAGCAGTGATAAACATTAAGCCATAAGTGAAAACTTGACTTAGTTAAGGCCAAGAGAGTCGGTAAAACTCGTGCCAGCCACCGCGGTTATACGAGAGACCCAAGTTGATAGTCAACGGCGTAAAGCGTGGTTAAGAAAAACTATAAACTAAAGCCGAACACCTTCAAAGCTGTTATACGCATTCGAAAGTAAGAAGACCAACTACGAAAGTGGCTTTACAACACCCGAACCCACGAAAGCTAAGAAACAAACTGGGATTAGATACCCCACTATGCTTAGCCGTAAACGTTGATAGCACCCTACATCAGCTATTCGCCAGGGAACTACGAGCATAAGCTTAAAACCCAAAGGACTTGGCGGTGCTTAAGATCCACCTAGAGGAGCCTGTTCTAGAACCGATAACCCCCGTTTAACCTCACCCTCCCTTGTTTACCCCGCCTATATACCGCCGTCGTCAGCTTACCCTATGAAGGTTTAATAGTAAGCAAAATTGGTACAACCCAAAACGTCAGGTCGAGGTGTAGCGCATGAGAGGGGAAGAAATGGGCTACATTCACTACCATAGTGAATACGAATGATGAACTGAAATGTTCATCCGAAGGAGGATTTAGCAGTAAGCGGAGAATAGAGTGCTCCACTGAAACCGGCCCTAAAGCGCGCACACACCGCCCGTCACCCTCCCCTAACTTAACTTAAATTATAATTAATAACACAAACACTGTTAAGGGGAGGCAAGTCGTAACATGGTAAGTGTACCGGAAGGTGCACTTGGAAAAATCAGAGTGTAGCTAAGACAGAAAAGCATCTCCCTTACACCGAGAAGTCATCCGTGCAAATCGGATCGCCCTGAACCGAACAGCTAGCCCCACCCCATAAAACCAAAAAATCACCATAAATAACCCCAAATACACAACCAAACACACTAACTAAATCATTCTTCCACCTTAGTACGGGAGACAGAAAAGGACACACGGAGCTATAGAAAAAGTACCGCAAGGGAACGCTGAAAGAGTAATGAAACAACCCAGTAAAGTACAAAAAAGCAGAGATTAACCCTCGTACCTTTTGCATCATGATTTAGCCAGTAAGCCCAAGCAAAGAGCACTTTAGTTTGACCCCCCGAAACTAAGTGAGCTACTCCAAGACAGCCTATTTTAGGGCCAACCCGTCTCTGTGGCAAAAGAGTGGGAAGAGCTTTGAGTAGAGGTGACAAACCTACCGAACTTAGTTATAGCTGGTTGTCTAGAAATTGAATATAAGTTCAGCCCCCTACCTTCTTCATTCACACGATTCCTAATACCCTTGGTTGTACAAGAAGACAGGAGAGTTAGTCAAACGGGGTACAGCCCATTTGACTTAAGATACAACTTTTTTAGGAGGATAAAGATCACACTACCAAAGGGAAAATGTTTTAGTGGGCCTAAAAGCAGCCACCTAAACAGAAAGCGTTAAAGCTCAGACATATCAAAACCCCTATAATCCGGATAATCCACTCTTAAACCCCTACTTTCTACTAGACTGTTTCATGCAAACATGAAAGCACCAATGCTAAAATGAGTAATAAGAGAGCACCTACCTCTCTCCTAGCACGCACATACATCGGAACGGACCCCCCACCGAACATTACCGGCCCCAAACAAAGAGGGTAATGCACAACCAATAAACAACCAGAAAACCCCCCAAAAAACAACCGTTAAGCCCACACTGGCGTGCCCCTAAGGAAAGACTAAAAGAAAAAGAAGGAACTCGGCAAACACCCCAAGCCTCGCCTGTTTACCAAAAACATCGCCTCTTGTAATTTAAAAATAAGAGGTCCCGCCTGCCCAGTGACACTAAGTTCAACGGCCGCGGTATTTTGACCGTGCAAAGGTAGCGCAATCACTTGTCTTTTAAATGAAGACCCGTATGAATGGCATAACGAGGGCCTAACTGTCTCCTTTTTCAAGTCAATGAAATTGATCTCCCCGTGCAGAAGCGGGGATAACAACATAAGACGAGAAGACCCTATGGAGCTTTAGACACCAGAGCAGCCCTTGTCAAACACCCCTGGCAAAAGGACAAAACCAAAAGGACCCTGCTCCCCTGTCTTTGGTTGGGGCGACCGCGGGGAATACAAAACCCCCATGTGGAATGGGAAAACCCCTCCTAAAACCAAGAGCCACGGCTCTAAGCAATAGAACATCTAACCAAAAGATCCGGCATGACCGATCAACGAACCGAGTTACCCTAGGGATAACAGCGCAATCCCCTTCTAGAGTCCATATCGACAAGGGGGTTTACGACCTCGATGTTGGATCAGGACATCCTAATGGTGCAGCCGCTATTAAGGGTTCGTTTGTTCAACGATTAAAGTCCTACGTGATCTGAGTTCAGACCGGAGTAATCCAGGTCAGTTTCTATCTATGACATGTTTTTTTCTAGTACGAAAGGACCGAAAAAAAGAGGCCCCTGCTATAAGTATGCCTCCCCCCTACCTAATGAAAACAACTAAATTAGGCAAAAGGACATGATTCTCCCGCCAAATATAATGGCTTGTTAGGGTGGCAGAGCCCGGTTACTGCTAAAGACCTAAGCCCTTTCCACAGAGGTTCAACTCCTCTCCCTAACTATGATCTCGTTCCTCACCACCCACATTATCAACCCATTAGCCTTTATTGTCCCCGTCCTCCTTGCCGTTGCATTCCTCACCCTCTTAGAACGAAAAGTACTAGGCTACATACAACTACGAAAAGGCCCAAACATTGTCGGCCCCTACGGCCTTTTACAACCAATCGCTGACGGCGTAAAACTATTCATCAAAGAACCCGTCCGCCCCTCAACGTCCTCCCCTGCACTATTCCTTATTACCCCAATCCTAGCCCTTACCCTCGCCCTTTCCCTGTGAATTCCCCTACCCCTCCCCTATCCAATGGCAGACCTCAACCTGGGCATTCTATTTATTCTGGCCCTGTCCAGCCTTGCAGTCTACTCTATCCTAGGCTCAGGCTGAGCATCAAATTCAAAATATGCCCTAATTGGGGCCCTACGTGCTGTAGCCCAAACAATTTCATATGAAGTCAGCCTGGGACTCATCCTCCTAACCATCATTATCTTTTCGGGGGGCTTTACACTACAAACCTTCAACACCACACAAGAAAGCATCTGGCTCATCCTACCCGCCTGACCCCTTGCCGCAATATGGTTCACATCTACCCTAGCAGAAACCAACCGAACACCCTTTGACTTAACCGAAGGCGAATCCGAACTAGTCTCAGGCTTCAACGTAGAATATGCCGCAGGCCCATTCGCCCTGTTCTACCTGGCAGAATACGCCAACATTCTATTGATAAACACACTATCAATCACGCTCTTCCTAGGTGCCTCTCACATCCCCATTTTCCCAGAACTTACAGCAGTTAATCTAATAGTAAAAGCCTCTCTCCTGTCCATACTTTTCCTATGGGTACGAGCCTCCTACCCCCGCTTCCGATACGACCAGCTCATGCACCTGATCTGAAAAAACTTCCTGCCACTAACACTAGCACTAGTTATCTGACATCTTGCACTACCCACCGCCTTTGCCGGCTTGCCACCACAACTATAACCACAGGAGTCGTGCCTGAAACAAAGGACCACTTTGATGTAGTGTATTATGAGGGTTAAAGTCCCTCCGACTCCTTAGAAAGAAGGGACTCGAACCCAACCTAAAGAGATCAAAACTCTTAGTGCTTCCACTACACCACTTCCTAGTAAAGTCAGCTAACACAAGCTTTTGGGCCCATACCCCAAGAATGTAGGTGAAACCCCCACCTTTACTAATGAACCCCTACATCTTGGCCACCCTTCTATTCGGCCTAGGCCTCGGCACCACAATTACATTTGCAAGCTCACACTGACTACTCGCCTGAATGGGCCTAGAGATTAACACCCTTGCAATCCTCCCACTAATAGCCCGCCACCACCACCCCCGCGCGGTCGAAGCAACTACCAAATATTTCCTCACACAGGCCACCGCAGCCGCAACAATTCTCTTTGCCAGCACCACCAACGCCTGACTCACAGGCCAATGGGATATCCTACAAATAGCCCACCCAATCCCAACCAATATGGTCCTCCTATCATTAGCTTTAAAAATTGGCTTAGCCCCAATACACTCGTGACTACCAGAAGTACTTCAGGGCCTAGATTTAACCACCGGCCTCATCCTGTCAACCTGACAAAAACTCGCGCCATTTGCCCTGCTCCTTCAAATTCAACCAAATACTTCCATCCTAATCTTTCTAGGACTTACATCAACACTCGTTGGAGGCTGAGGCGGATTAAACCAAACACAACTACGAAAAATCCTTGCTTACTCATCAATTGCCCACCTGGGTTGAATACTTCTCATCCTGCAATTCGCCCCCTCCCTCACCCTCCTAGCCCTTCTAATATACATTATCATGACCTCCTCCCTCTTCTTAATTTTCAAACTAAACCAAGCAACCAACATCAACACACTCGCAACATCCTGAGCCAAATCCCCCATATTGGCCTCAATTGCCCCCCTCCTCTTACTATCACTTGGGGGACTCCCCCCACTATCAGGGTTTATGCCAAAATGACTCATCCTTCAAGAACTAACTAAACAAGACCTTCCACTAGCAGCCACGTTCGCAGCCCTCACTGCCTTACTAAGCCTTTATTTCTACCTTCGTCTCTCCTACACCATGGCCCTAACCCTCTCCCCAAACAGCCCAACCGGCACCACACCCTGGCGATTGCCGCACCTCCAAACAACAATACCCATGACCATCTTTACTACCCTCTCCCTCTTTATACTCCCCCTCACACCTGCCACAATCGTACTATTAACCTTCTAAGAGACTTAGGTTAACACCAGACCAAGGGCCTTCAAAGCCCTAAGCGGGAGTGAAAACCTCCCAGTCCCTGTTAAGACTTGCAGGATATTACCCCACATCTTCTGCATGCAAAACAGACGCTTTAATTAAGCTAAAGCCTTTCTAGACAGGCAGGCCTCGAACCTACAAACTCTTAGTTAACAGCTAAGCGCCCAAACCAGCGAGCATCCGTCTACCTTTCCCCCGCCTAGCCGGAAAAAAATAGGCGGGGGAAAGCCCCGGCAGATTATTAGTCTGCTTCTTTAGATTTGCAATCTAATATGTAGGACACCTCAGGGCTTGGCAGGAAGAGGAATTTAACCTCTGTCTATGGGGCTACAATCCACCGCTTAAAACTCAGCCATCCTACCTGTGGCAATCACACGTTGATTCTTCTCGACTAATCACAAAGACATCGGCACCCTTTATCTAGTATTTGGTGCTTGAGCCGGCATAGTGGGCACAGCCTTAAGCCTTCTAATTCGGGCAGAACTAAGCCAGCCCGGCGCCCTTCTCGGGGACGACCAGATTTATAATGTAATCGTTACAGCACACGCCTTTGTAATAATTTTCTTTATGGTAATGCCAATAATGATCGGCGGTTTCGGAAACTGACTTGTACCACTTATGATCGGTGCCCCAGACATGGCATTCCCACGAATAAACAACATAAGCTTCTGACTTCTTCCCCCATCTTTCCTTCTCCTGCTTGCCTCCTCCGCAGTAGAAGCTGGTGCAGGAACTGGCTGAACAGTTTACCCCCCTCTAGCCAGCAACCTGGCCCATGCAGGAGCTTCCGTAGACTTAACCATCTTCTCCCTGCACCTTGCGGGGGTTTCTTCAATCCTGGGCGCTATTAATTTCATTACAACAATTATTAACATAAAACCTCCTGCTATCTCACAATACCAAACACCCCTCTTCGTATGGGCCATCCTGATCACCGCCGTCCTTCTGCTTCTCTCACTACCGGTCCTAGCCGCTGGCATCACGATGCTACTCACAGACCGTAATCTAAACACCACTTTCTTCGACCCGGCAGGGGGAGGAGACCCCATCCTCTACCAACACCTATTCTGATTCTTTGGGCACCCCGAAGTATACATTCTTATCCTCCCGGGCTTCGGAATGATCTCCCATATCGTAGCCTACTATTCCGGCAAAAAAGAACCTTTCGGCTACATGGGTATAGTCTGAGCAATAATGGCCATCGGCCTTTTAGGCTTCATCGTCTGAGCCCATCACATGTTCACTGTAGGCCTAGATGTGGACACACGAGCCTACTTTACGTCCGCCACAATAATCATCGCAATTCCCACCGGCGTAAAAGTTTTCAGCTGATTAGCCACTCTTCACGGAGGGGCTATCAAATGAGAAACACCTCTCCTATGAGCCCTCGGCTTCATCTTCCTGTTTACAATTGGGGGCCTCACGGGCATTGTCTTAGCCAACTCCTCCCTTGACATTATTCTACACGACACATACTACGTAGTAGCCCACTTCCACTACGTTCTCTCAATGGGAGCTGTCTTCGCCATCATGGGCGCATTTATTCACTGATTCCCCCTATTCTCAGGCTACACCCTTCACAGCACTTGAACAAAAATCCACTTTGGAGTAATGTTTATCGGAGTCAACCTGACATTCTTCCCACAACACTTCCTAGGCCTAGCCGGAATACCCCGACGATACTCGGACTACCCAGACGCGTACACCCTCTGAAACACAATCTCCTCCATTGGATCTATAATTTCTCTAGTAGCAGTAACAATGTTCCTGTACATCATCTGAGAAGCCTTTGTCACTAAACGAGAGGTTACAGCAACAGAGCTAACATCTACAAATGCGGAATGACTTCACGGCTGCCCTCCCCCTTACCACACATTCGAAGAACCAGCCTTTGTACAGGTCCGCTCAAACTAACGAGAAAGGAAGGAATTGAACCCCCGTAAATTGGTTTCAAGCCAACCACATAACCGCTCTGTCACTTTCTTCATAAGATACTAGTAAAACGACCATTACACTGCTTTGTCAAGGCAGAGTTGCAAGTTAAAAACTTGCGTATCTTGTTTATTAATGGCACATCCCTCACAACTAGGACTTCAAGATGCAGCTTCACCTGTAATAGAAGAGCTCCTCCATTTCCACGACCACACCCTAATAATCGTTTTCCTAATCAGCACTCTGGTCCTTTACATTATTGTGGCCATGGTAACCACCAAGCTCACTAACAAAAACATTCTGGACTCCCAAGAAATCGAAATCGTATGAACAATCCTCCCAGCTATCATCCTAATCCTGATCGCACTGCCCTCCCTACGAATTCTTTACCTTATAGACGAGATCAATGACCCACACCTGACAATTAAAACAATAGGACATCAGTGGTATTGAAGCTACGAATACACTGACTACGAAGACCTGGGCTTCGACTCCTACATGATCCCAACCCAAGACCTGGCCCCCGGTCAATTCCGGCTCCTAGAAACCGACCACCGAATAGTTATTCCCGTAGAATCCCCCGTACGACTCTTGGTCTCAGCCGACGATGTTCTCCATTCTTGGGCCATCCCCTCTCTTGGGGTAAAACTTGACGCGGTCCCCGGCCGCTTAAATCAAACAGCCTTTATTATCTCCCGCCCCGGGGTCTACTACGGACAATGTTCAGAAATCTGTGGTGCTAACCACAGCTTTATACCCATTGTAATTGAAGCCGTACCTCTAGAACACTTTGAAAACTGATCCTCCCTAATACTCGAAGACGCCTCGCTAAGAAGCTAAATTGGTCAACAGCGTTAGCCTTTTAAGCTAAAGATTGGTGCCTACCAACCACCCCTAGCGACATGCCTCAGCTCAACCCCAGCCCCTGATTTGCCATCCTTATCTTCTCTTGATTCATTTTCTTGATAATCATCCCCCAAAAAATTTTAGCCCACAACTTTCCAAATGAGCCCACCCCCCTAAGTACTGAAATTTCCAAAACAGAACCTTGAAACTGACCATGACACTAAGCTTTTTCAATCAATTTGCAAGCCCCACACTCCTTGGCATTCCACTAATTGCCATTGCCCTTGCCCTTCCCTGAGTTCTCTTCCCCACCCCCTCATCTCGCTGATTAAACAACCGACTTTCCACCCTTCAGGGCTGATTCATTAACCGGTTCACCCAACAACTACTTCTCCCTCTAAATGTAGGCGGCCACAAATGGGCCCTTCTGCTCACCTCTCTAATAGTCTTCCTGATCACTCTAAATACTCTAGGCCTTCTACCATATACCTTTACCCCAACCACCCAGCTGTCAATAAACATGGGGTTCGCCGTCCCCCTGTGATTAGCAACAGTAATTATTGGCCTCCGAACCCAGCCGACACATGCACTAGGACATCTCCTCCCTGAAGGAACCCCCACGCTTCTAATCCCTGTCCTCATCATTATCGAAACCATTAGCCACCTCATTCGCCCCTTGGCCCTGGGGGTCCGACTGACAGCCAATCTCACAGCTGGCCACCTCCTAATTCAACTAATTGCTACTGCCGCATTCGTCCTCCTCCCACTAATACCAACAGTAGCAATCCTAACAGCCACTCTTTTATTCCTACTCACCCTCCTCGAAGTCGCAGTAGCTATAATCCAAGCATATGTCTTCGTACTCCTCCTAAGCCTATACCTACAAGAAAACGTCTAATGGCCCATCAAGCACATGCATATCACATAGTCGACCCAAGCCCCTGACCACTAACAGGGGCAGTTGCTGCCCTACTTATAACATCTGGTCTTGCAATTTGATTCCACTTCAACTCCACCATTCTAATATCCTTAGGCTTAATCCTCCTTCTCTTAACCATGTACCAGTGATGACGGGATATTATTCGAGAGGGCACTTTCCAGGGACACCACACTCCGCCTGTCCAAAAAGGCCTTCGCTACGGAATGATTCTGTTTATCACCTCGGAAGTTTTCTTCTTCTTGGGATTCTTCTGAGCTTTCTACCACTCAAGCCTCGCCCCCACCCCCGAGCTAGGCGGCCATTGACCCCCCACCGGTATCACCCCTTTAGACCCATTCGAGGTCCCCCTCCTTAACACAGCCGTTCTACTAGCCTCTGGGGTAACCGTCACCTGAGCCCACCACAGCATCATGGCCGGGGAACGAAAACAAGCCATCCAGTCTTTAGCCCTAACCATTCTCTTGGGCTTTTACTTCACACTTCTTCAAGCCATGGAGTACTACGAAGCCCCCTTCACAATTGCAGACGGTGTTTATGGCTCAACTTTCTTTGTGGCCACCGGATTCCACGGACTGCACGTCATCATCGGCTCCACATTCCTAGCAGTATGCCTACTCCGACAAATTCGATACCACTTCACTTCTGAACACCACTTCGGGTTCGAAGCCGCCGCCTGATACTGACATTTCGTAGACGTCGTATGACTATTCCTCTACATCTCTATCTATTGATGAGGATCCTAATCTTTCTAGTACAAGAAGTATAAGTGACTTCCAATCACCCGATCTTGGTTAAACTCCAAGGAAAGATAATGAGCCTCATTATCACCTCCATTACACTAGCCCTCCTCCTGACCCTGATTTTGGCCCTTGTCTCCTTTTGGCTCCCATACATAAACTCCGACTCCGAAAAACTCTCCCCCTACGAATGTGGATTTGACCCCCTTGGCTCAGCCCGACTCCCCTTCTCCCTCCGCTTCTTCCTAGTCGCCATCCTATTCCTTCTCTTTGACCTGGAAATTGCCCTACTGCTCCCACTCCCTTGGGGGGACCAACTGGCAACCCCATTTCTCACCTTTATCTGAGCAACAGTTGTCCTATCCCTTCTAACCCTCGGCCTAATTTATGAATGATTGCAGGGAGGCCTAGAGTGGGCTGAATGGGTGATTAGTTTAATAAAAACATTTGATTTCGGCTCAAAAGCCTATGGTTAGATTCCATAATTACCTCATGACCCCTGTCCACTTCACCTTTTCATCAACCTTCATCCTAGGCCTCACCGGCCTAGCATTCCACCGAACCCATCTCCTCTCCGCCCTACTCTGCCTAGAAGGAATGATACTATCCCTATTTGTTGCACTATCTCTCTGATCCCTACAGTTCAACGTCACAAACTTCTCGGCCGCACCAATACTCCTTCTGGCATTTTCAGCCTGCGAAGCTGGCGCAGGCCTTGCCCTACTAGTTGCCACCGCCCGCACACACGGCACCGACCACCTTCAAAGCCTAAGCCTCCTACAATGTTAAAACTACTAATCCCCACCTTAATGCTAATTCCCACAACCTGGGCAACCCCTAAAAAATGACTGTGGCCCACAACCCTGGCCCATAGTCTTATCATCGCATTAATTAGCCTGTCTTGATTAAAAAACATATCGGAAACTGGCTGATCTTACCTTAACTCTTACATAGCCACAGACTCCCTATCAACCCCATTACTAGTCCTTACCTGCTGGCTTCTTCCCCTAATAATCCTGGCAAGCCAAAACCACACCGCCCACGAACCAATCAATCGCCAACGAACCTACATCACACTCCTCATTTCTCTCCAGTTTTTCCTAATCTTGACATTTACCGCCACTGAAATCCTCATATTTTACATTATATTTGAAACCACCCTAATCCCAACCCTAATTATTATCACCCGCTGGGGGAACCAAACAGAACGCTTAAATGCCGGCACCTACTTTCTATTCTACACCCTGGCGGGGTCCCTTCCCCTACTCATCGCCCTATTACTCCTTCAGAACTCTGCAGGAACCCTTTCCTTGCTAACGCTACAATACGCCACCCACCCCCAACTCCTGACTTACGCAGACAAACTGTGATGGGCCGGATGTCTTTTAGCCTTTATGGTTAAAATACCCCTCTATGGTGTCCACCTGTGACTTCCAAAAGCACACGTTGAAGCCCCCATCGCTGGCTCCATAGTGCTTGCCGCCGTTCTCTTAAAACTTGGGGGCTATGGTATAATGCGAATAATACCTATGCTGGAACCCCTGACCAAAGAACTAAGCTACCCTTTCATTATTCTTGCATTATGAGGTGTAATCATAACGGGCTCAATCTGCTTACGTCAAGCAGACCTAAAAGCCCTTATTGCCTACTCTTCAGTTAGCCATATGGGCCTCGTTGTAGGCGGCATCCTAGTCCAAACCCCCTGAGGCTTCACAGGCGCTCTAATCCTCATAATTGCCCACGGATTAACATCATCCGCCTTATTCTGCCTAGCCAACACTAACTACGAACGTACACATAACCGAACTATAATCCTGGCCCGAGGCCTACAAATAATCCTACCTCTAATGACCACCTGATGATTTATTGCCAGCCTTGCCAACTTGGCTTTCCCCCCTCTTCCAAATCTCATGGGGGAGCTGATTATCATCACATCCCTGTTTAATTGATCATGATGAACTCTGGCCCTGACAGGAGCCGGCACCCTTATCACAGCCGCCTACTCCCTCCACATGTTCCTAACAACCCAACGCAGTACCGTCCCCACCCACATCATTGCCCTTGACCCCACCCACTCACGAGAACATCTACTAATAGCGCTCCACCTACTCCCACTCATCCTCCTCACCCTCAAGCCTGAGTTAATCTGAGGATGAACTGCCTGTAGGTATAGTTTAAACTCAAAACATTAGATTGTGATTCTAAAAACAGGGGTTAAAATCCCCTTACCCACCGAGAGAGGCCCGCTAGCAATGAAGACTGCTAATCTTCACCACTTTGGTTGAACCCCAGAGCTCACTCAGAGCTTCTAAAGGATAACAGCTCATCCGTTGGTCTTAGGAACCAAAAACTCTTGGTGCAAATCCAAGTAGCAGCTATGCATCCTACCTCTATCACAATAACAACCTGCCTTTTCGTCATTTTCGCCACCCTCTCATTTCCAGTAATCTCAACCCTCCACCACAAACCCAGCAAACCCCAGTGGGCCCTGTCACATGTAAAAACAGCCGTCAAACTAGCCTTCTTTGTCAGCCTCCTACCACTATTCTTATTCCTCACCGAGGGTGCCGAAGTGATTACCACAAGCTGAAATTGAGCAAACATCTTTACTTTCGATCTCAACATCAGCCTTAAATTCGACCACTACTCCATCATCTTCACCCCCGTCGCCCTTTACGTAACCTGGTCCATCCTTGAGTTTGCATCTTGATACATACACTCTGACCCCCACATAAATCGCTTCTTTAAGTACTTACTAATTTTTTTAATTGCCATAATCATTCTAGTTACAGCAAACAATATGTTCCAACTCTTTATCGGCTGGGAAGGTGTCGGAATCATATCCTTCCTCCTAATTGGTTGATGGTACGGCCGAGCAGACGCAAACACCGCCGCCCTGCAAGCAGTTCTCTATAACCGCGTCGGAGACATTGGCTTAATCTTCTTTATAGCTTGACTAGCAACCAACCTCAACTCTTGAGAAATACAACAAATGTTCGCCACCTCTCAAGACTTTGACCTAACATTCCCCCTCCTCGGCCTCATTCTCGCCGCCACTGGAAAATCAGCCCAATTTGGCCTCCATCCCTGACTACCGTCTGCCATAGAAGGTCCTACGCCGGTCTCTGCCCTACTGCACTCAAGCACAATAGTTGTTGCTGGCATTTTCCTTCTAATCCGCATGAGCCCCCTCTTAGAAAACAACCAACCAGCTCTAACCACCTGTCTCTGCTTGGGCGCCATAACTACTCTGTTTACCGCCACCTGCGCCCTCACCCAAAACGACATCAAAAAAATCGTTGCCTTTTCCACCTCCAGCCAGCTCGGCTTGATAATAGTCACTATTGGTCTTAACCAACCACAACTTGCCTTCCTACACATCTGCACCCACGCATTCTTCAAAGCCATGCTCTTTTTATGCTCCGGCTCAATCATTCACAGCTTAAACGACGAACAGGACATCCGAAAAATAGGGGGAATACACCATCTTGCTCCCTTCACATCCTCCTGTCTAACTATTGGCAGCCTCGCCCTAACAGGCACCCCCTTTTTAGCAGGCTTTTTCTCCAAAGATGCCATCATTGAAGCCCTAAACACATCCCACCTCAACGCCTGAGCCCTCATCCTAACCCTTATCGCCACCTCCTTTACAGCCGTCTACAGCCTACGTGTGGTTTTCTTCGTAAGCATGGGCTACCCCCGGTTCAACGCTCTATCACCCATCAATGAAAACAACCTAGCTGTAATCAACCCCATCAAACGACTAGCCTGAGGGAGCATTGTTGCAGGACTATTAATTACCTCAAACCTACTCCCCTCCAAAACACCAATCATATCTATACCCCTGCCCCTCAAACTAGCCGCTCTCACCGTCACGATCATCGGACTACTCATTGCCCTAGAACTGGCATCCCTCACAAACAAACAATTTAAAACCATCCCGCACCAGCCAACCCACCATTTCTCAAACATACTGGGCTTTTTCCCCTCGATCATGCATCGCCTGACCCCTAAACTCAACCTGGCCCTAGGGCAAACCGCAGCCAGCCAAATAATTGACCAAACCTGGTTAGAAAAAACAGGCCCCAAAGCCATATCAAGCACCCTCCTCCCCCTAATCACAACAACAAGCAATATCCAACAAGGGATAATTAAAACATACCTCACCATTTTCTTCCTAACCTTAACACTAGCTTTACTACTTATTTTCTCCTAAACTGCCCGAAGAGCCCCCCGACTTAGCCCACGTGTCAGCTCTAACACTACGAATAGAGTGAGCAAAAGAACTCAAGCACCAATTACCAACAGACCCCCACCTGACGAATACATCACTGCTACCCCTCCAACATCCCCGCGAACAACAGAAAACTCAAATATCTCATCCGAAGATACCCAAGAACCCTCATACCACCCCCCTCAAAGGGCCCAACCAACTAAAACAACGCCCAACAGATACACCATCATATAAAACGCCACTGGCCGACTTCCCCATGTTTCAGGGTAGGGCTCAGCGGCCAAAGCCGCGGAGTACGCAAACACCACAAGCATTCCCCCCAGATAAATCAAAAACAAAACCAAAGATAAGAACGATCCCCCATGTCCCACCAACACCCCACACCCCATGCCTGCCACCACTACCAATCCCAAGGCAGCAAAATATGGAGACGGATTAGATGCAACTGCAATAAGACCTAGAACCAAACCAACTAAAAATAAAAACACAATATAAGTCATAGTTCCTGCCAGGATTTTAACCTAAACTAATGGCTTGAAAAACCACCGTTGTTATTCAACTACAAGAACCCTAATGGCAAACCTACGAAAGACTCACCCCCTCCTAAAAATCGCAAACGACGCACTAGTCGACCTACCCACCCCCTCAAGTATCTCAGCATGATGAAACTTCGGCTCCCTATTAGGACTTTGCCTAGTAGCACAAATTATCACCGGACTATTCCTCGCCATGCACTACACATCCGACATTACTACAGCTTTTTCATCCGTCGCCCACATTTGCCGAGACGTGAACTACGGCTGACTCATCCGAAACCTCCATGCCAACGGCGCATCTTTCTTTTTCATCTGCATCTACCTCCACATCGGACGAGGCCTGTACTACGGCTCCTACCTCTATAAAGAAACATGAAACGTCGGCGTTGTCTTATTACTCCTGGTCATAATAACTGCTTTCGTTGGCTATGTCCTCCCCTGAGGACAGATGTCTTTCTGAGGGGCCACCGTTATCACCAACCTCCTTTCAGCTGTCCCCTACGTAGGAAACATGCTTGTAGAGTGAATCTGAGGCGGATTTTCAGTTGATAACGCCACCCTTACCCGATTCTTCGCCTTCCACTTCCTATTCCCGTTTCTAATTGCAGCCTTCACAATCATTCACCTATTATTCCTCCACGAGACCGGTTCAACCAACCCAGTAGGCCTAAACTCAGACGCAGACAAAATCCCCTTCCACCCCTACTTCTCTTATAAAGACCTCCTAGGCTTTGCTATTCTTCTAATTACCCTCATCTCTCTATCCCTATTCGCCCCCAACCTCTTAGGAGACCCAGACAACTTCACCCCCGCTAACCCACTAGTCACACCACCCCATATCAAACCAGAATGATACTTCCTATTCGCCTACGCCATCCTGCGATCCATTCCCAACAAGCTAGGGGGCGTACTCGCACTGCTAGCCTCCATCCTGGTTCTTATGCTAGTCCCAATCCTCCACACCTCCAAACAACGAAGCCTTACATTCCGACCACTCACCCAGCTATTATTCTGACTTCTGGTTGCAGATGTAATCATCCTTACCTGAATCGGAGGCCTGCCTGTAGAACACCCCTACGTTGCCATCGGACAAGTCGCCTCTTTCCTTTACTTCTCCCTCTTCCTAGTATTTATCCCCCTATCAGGCTGACTGGAAAATAAAGCCCTGAAATGATCTTGCATTGATAGCTCAGCATCAGAGCGCCGGTCTTGTAAACCGGACGCCGGGGGTTAAAATCCCCCTCAATGCTCAAAGAAAGGAGATTTTAACTCCCGCCCCTAACTCCCAAAGCTAGGATTCTAATTTAAACTATTCTTTGTACATATATGAAATCTCCATATATCTGTATATATATGCATACATAGAGGACATAATAATAAACAATACATATATGTATTATATAACATACATTTATTTAGTCCATTCAAGCAATCAAGATTAATGTAAATCTTACATAAAACATTACATTCCTTCCTTCAAAATTAACATCTTGTAACCATTAATTAAGAAATTTAAAGCACTCCACATAAATAGTATTAGTAAACTCATACCATAACCAACATTAAATTCTAAATCAATTACTTAATGTAGTAAGAACCGACCATCAGTTGATTTCTTAATGCATACGGTTATTGATGGTCAGGGACAAAAATTGTGGGGGTTTCACAAAGTGAACTATTCCTGGCATTTGGTTCCTATTTCAGGGCCATATCTTGGTTCATTCCTCACACTTTTCTTGACGCTTACATTGGTTAATGGTGGTAAACAATTGACTCGTTACCCAACATGCCGGGCGTTCTCTCCACAGGGGTCAGGGGTTTTCTTTTTTGTCTTCCTTTCATTTTGCATTTCAGAGTGCACACGGTAATAACAGACAAGGGTGTACATTTCCTTGTATTAGTATTAGTCATGAAAGGTGGAAAGATATAACTTGAAGAATTGCATTTTAGGTTATCAAGAGCATAAGATGAAATAATTTCCCCTAACACACCTAAGACACCCCCTTCTCGGCTTAGAGGGGTTAAACCCCCCTACCCCCCTAAACCACTGAGATCCTTAACAATCCTGCAAACCCCCCGGAAACAGGAAAACCCCTAGCAGTGAATAGGTAAAAATATAAAAAATCGTAAACACAAACTACAACCAGCCCCACAGCTCGAGACATAACTACCGCCTCCACACCCAGCCCAAAGAACATCACCCTAAATATTACAATATTACGCACA